ATTCGATATATTCCATTTACTATAAAAGTTCCCATAGAATTCATTAGAGGAATGTTTCCAATACAAATTGTTTGTTCTTGCATACCCCGACTGGTTTTCCAAACGAGTCCCGCGGATACATAGAATTCCGAAGAATATGTAAGTGATTCGTACACAGCATCTCTTTCGTTTATCAATGGTTCGACCAATTGATATGTTTCCACAAATAATTGAAATTCAATTTTTTGATCTGTATCTTCAATTTTTGGAAAGTTAGAAAGTTCTTCGGGTAAACCCTGATCGATGAACCTGCAAAATCCTTCAAATTGGATCTGATGAAACCCAGGTATTGTAAACATTCCCTCATTTCTATCTCGGAGCATTTTTATTTAATTTCCCATTTCTCAAAAATCCTATTACATTATTGGCGTAGTCTTCATCGAATTAGATAGATGATCTAGCAATGATGGAATTGATCGTCTATATTATGATTCCGGAATAACATGAAATTTGAAGTCAATTGATGTAAGTTCTTTCTAAGAGGTGGAATAGAATACATACAAGGGAATGAGTATGTGGTGGGGCGAAAGGGCTTGGACTTTCTCGACGAAGAAGACGCCGAACAAAACACAAGAAAGAACCCTCTAGAAAATATGTCGATATTTTATTAGAATGTTTCAGTATAATAAAATATCGACATAAATAACAGGTACAACTAGTAAATCAATGGCGTAATTATATTTTTCTCATAAGAAAAATGAGATCAAAAAAATCAGCATGAAAGTCGGGGGCGTTCCGTGGTAGATTGCCGGTAACATTTAGAGGTACCGGTATTGAAACAAATCCGAGTCTATAAATTACTCTTCGCCGACAAGGTTAAAACAGGCGGATACAAATTGCTCTTCGTTCCAAAGGCCCAAAGGGGAGTTTCTAAAGTCATCGTAGCCGAGCAAGAACCAATACACGTCGCGAAAATATAGTTTTGTTGTCCTCGCGACGAGATAGTCTGCGCGATATTTTTGATATCGCGCATCGCACTTGTTTAGTACTTCTAGTGTACATAGAAAGTCCGACCGTACTCGCAGCCAGGCATGTACATGTGGTTCATATTGTCGAATGGCGTATGGTTTATTCCTGATCTTTGTTCGTAGCGCGTCTCGTAGAGATTGGCGAGCAACCAAATCGAAGTTGGAAGCGGGGTCGGAAAATGGTTCCTCACCTTCGAAGAGGAAACGTTTCCAGGCGCCAGACCAAAACCCAACCCTGATATCATACTGCCTTTGGTCCGTTCTTTCTAACAGCCAGCATTGAAGTTCGGCCCAAAGACAAGCTTTTGTTGCTTGAATAGAGTTTGCATTTCGAAAAAAAAAAAATTTTCTTTTCGCAACCCAGTTGGCTCCTTCGGCTTTGGCAAAGTCGACGATACTCCCCGAGGCGGCGCCATTCCGCGACGCAAATTTTTTCAAGAGAGTAGATACGATCTCGCGACGCCCCATTTCAAGGCAGATTAAGCAAAATATTTCGTAGACGGCCTCGTCGTTGTTATCCGAGGGTAGTGTCCCCCCTTTAGTATAACAAAGGTATTTCCTCTTCGGTAGATGCAGATGCCTATTATAGCGCGACATCCACTTACCTAGGTGTCCCATAATTTCCAATGTAGGTCGAAATCCATAATAGAGTCCGACCCCAACGATCGAATTGGTTATCTTCATACACAAGCTTATGTTGGTTTTATTGTTTCTTTGATATTGTCTCTGTGCATGTGTTAAGCCTGCCGCCAGCGTTCATCCTGAGCCAGGATCGACTCTCCATGAGATTCATAGTTGCATTACTTATAGCTTCCTTTTATATTGAATTATATATATGTCATTTTTGTTTATATATTGAATTATATATATGTCATTCAATATATGTAATTCAATATATATGCGTCATGTGCGGTAATAGGTGCCATATTAGCAAGTTTCATTAGTCATTCCCTATCTAGAACAACTAGCACAAATTTTCAACGTCCATGGGGACTTATTTTACCGGTAACATTATCGACTCCATCTTATTAGTTCTGGGTTCGAATCCCCGGCAACCCTTTGTTCAAAAAATCCTCTGTCGAGAAGAGAGACATTTTTACCTATTTTTTCTTCAATGAAAATTGAAGTGTGATAATTTACTGATAATTCTATGAGTCCGTTCTGGAGTTTAGAGGGACTAATATATGTTATAACGCTCGATACTCACTGTGAGTAATATATGTTATAAAAATCTATAGTTCCTATGAAAAATTTGCATTAGGTTTTTGAATGATTTTGGCGGCATGGCCGAGCGGTAAGGCGGGGGACTGCAAATCCTTTTTCCCCAGTTCAAATCTGGGTGTCGCCTGACTATTTCACATAGATAGCGATCGATCTATATTATACTTTTTACCCAAAAAAGTGGGCCTTAGTATTTCTAGCCTATTTTACTTGTCTTTAGTCTTTACCGATTCAAAATCATAGAGGAATTTTTTAGAAGTGGATTTCTTAAATTGGTTCCTCAACAGTCTTCGGTGAGAATCCCTTTTTGACTCTGCACCATTGATTTCACTATTATTAGGGAGCAATAATCAAATAATTCTATCATAGAGATAGGGGACATAATTCACATGGAGCTAGTAAGTCTCGCTTGGGCTGCTTTAATGGTAGTTTTTTCATTTTCCCTTTCACTTGTAGTCTGGGGAAGAAGTGGTCTCTAGAAGTACTACTAATTGAGTTGAGGAATCAAACTGGATCAATTCTTTTAGAAATCGTTCAAAATGCATTGTAGAACGATTTACTATCAAGATCTCTTCATTTTCAAATTGCATTGAATTCTAGTGAAGGAATGTATTTTATAACAAGTAAAACGCTTCTTTCCGATTGATCGGAACAAATAGATGTATCAAAGAAATCGAAGTGGGCCCTCTGTCAATTCCAGATAGAAAATGAATATCGCCACTACAAATATCTACCATGAAGATAATATGGTAGATTGATCTAGAGTAAACCTCTAGCTTTATTAGAACCACTAAGATACAGTCCGGTAAGAAAGAACTCAATGAATCTTTCTTACCCTACTCTCAGATCTCAGCGAAGACTGCCGATTCGAGCCCGTCCATTTCATTTATTCATTAGAATACGCAAAATGAGAATTCCTTTCATTTGATCTTATCAATAGTTGATAAGATCAAGTTTCATTCAAACTAATTAATTATTTTGACTAACTGTTTTTACATAAATAATAAGTAGAAAAGCAGTAGGAACTAAAATGAAGAGTGCAGTAGCAATAAATGCCAGAATATTGACTTCCATAATCTCATCCCTTTTTCTTTCACAATAACTCGGGATTTAATCCCCTAGAGAAAATAAATCTTGCACATGTAACTTCACTGAATGAATAACCTCTCGACGAGATTGACTCGGATCAATAGCATGAATAAGACTATCTAAGCGATCAAATCCATTCGTCGTCGAAAATTGAATAGTATAACCTAGGGAGATCTTTTATCCATACCGAATCCAAAATAGGATTCCCGACCCAATAAAAAATTCCTTTAGTTAGCATTATGTAGCATTCTTTTCTCTTGTTTAGTTTCTATAACCTATCTTAGGTCTCCCTTGTACAATCATCAAATAGCGTATCATCTCACCACCCATCCCTTTCCATTAGTTACAAAGAACAAGACAAGCAAAGCGGAAAAAGATAAGCTCTAAACGCCGTTTTTTAATGTCTATGGAATATTTCAGTAAATTCACTATTTTCGTTATTTTCATTTTAGTGGAGGGTTTGTTCTTTCTTCGACAGGACCCTGAAAAAATAGAAAAACTAGTAAGGAAAAAGGATTCAATTCCATTATCAAAAGCTCAGTGTCCAATTTGAATCCAATTGATTTGTAACCTTCCTATTTAGTAATTAGGCTTACACAAACAAAAACAGAGCCAGAAGGGGAGATTTTGTTAAATTCAGTTTGTATTATACAAGAAACGAATTCCATCTGTGGAGATGCGCCCGAGTCGGACTTTGTTTCCTTACATGAATGGCAAAAAGAAGACTCAGCATCTCTTGGAATATTTACTCTAAGAATAATGCTACCAACCAATCATTCGACTAATCTACATTTGTCTTTCTCCAACTCCAATCAATCAGTCCTCGTTGAAGTGACGAGACGAATTCCCTTGGGAATGACATGTTGTCCCAAGGCCCCACTTTCCGAGAAAGAGGAGCGGCGGATTGGTGTACTTATTCGATTCGTCGGGACTGACGGGGCTCGAACCCGCAGCTTCCGCCTTGACAGGGCGGTGCTCTGACCAATTGAACTACAATCCCAGGGAACTAAGGGATCTAGCAGAAAATGTGATTCTTTTTTATTCCCCCTATCGGGTATTTATGAAGAAGAAGGGGGTTCTACCATGAGATGGTAGATTGGTGAATTGTTGGGTCGAGCTGGATTTGAACCAGCGTAGACATATTGCCAACGAATTTACAGTCCGTCCCCATTAACCGCTCGGGCATCGACCCAGGAAGAATCCATTTTAGGTGTATTGGTAATTCCTGACCAACTTATTTTCGTAGTACCCTACCCCCAGGGGAAGTCGAATCCCCGTTGCCTCCTTGAAAGAGAGATGTCCTGAACCACTAGACGATGGGGGCATGCTTGCTCAACCGCTATGATACTTCTTAGATGATACTTTTTATATGGATACTTCGTATATGGATACTTAGTATATGAACGCTTTTTGGAAATTGTCAATATAATAGGTATGAAAAGATCCGAATTCTCCTTCAGTTTTTCACGATTTCCTATTCATTTAGGATTCGTCATTCCTATTCATGTTTCATTCATTCGATTCTCCATTTTATTTGTCTATAGAAATCTAGCGTCTATGAATTTTCTACTAAAATAAAGACAAAAATTGCACGAATACAAAAAGAAAGATAGGCTTCTTTGAGGGAGTGATTGGTCCGTCCGAAAAGAAAGAGTCAAGGGGCGGGTGAAATTGCATTTTTTA